GTATGTCCTATAGATCTACCCGTTGTAGATTGGAAATTGGAAAGTGATATTCGAAAGAAACGATTGTTTAATTACAGTATTGATTTTGGAATCTGTATATTTTGTGGTAATTGCGTTGCGTATTGTCCAACAAATTGTTTATCAATGACTGAAGACTACGAACTTTCGAGTTATGATCGTCACGAATTGAATTATAATCAAATTGCTTTGGGTCGGTTACCAACGTCAGTAATTGATGATTACACAATTCGAACAATTTCGAATTCGCCTCAAATAAAAAATGGATTTCTATATTAGAGTAATGATTTGAAAATAGATATTTTCAAACCATTCTTGCAGATATTGAATGATAGGGCTCCAATAACACTATATACATCAACCCATACCTATTCAAATTTCATTTATTTAATTAACTTAAATTTATTTAATTAAGTTAAAGTTAAGAAGTATCATAAACATAAAAAAATAGAGTTACTTCTTTTTCCCGGTCAGGTCAATAAAGTCATGAAATTTTTCGATTTATATATCTATTTTTTTAATGGATTTACCTGGGCCAATACATGATTTTCTTTTAGTCTTTCTGGGATTGGGTCTGATCTTAGGAGGTCTAGGGGTGGTATTACTTCCCAATCCAATTTATTCTGCCTTTTCGTTAGGATTGGTTCTTGTTTGTATATCCTTATTCTATATTTTATTGAGTTCTTACTTTGTAGCTGCTGCGCAACTACTTATTTATGTAGGGGCTATAAATGTTTTAATTCTTTTTGCTGTGATGTTCATGAATGGTTCAGAATATTACAAGGATTCTCGACTTTGGACTGTTGGGGATGGGGTTACTTCGATCGTTTGTACAAGTCTTTTTATTTCACTAATTACTACTATTCCAGATACGTCATGGTACGGGATTATTTGGACTACAAGATCAAACCAGGTTCTAGAACAAGATTTGATAAGCAATAGTCAACAAATTGGAATTCATTTATCAACAGATTTTTTTCTTCCATTTGAACTCATTTCAATAATTCTATTAGTTGCTTTAATAGGTGCAATTGCTGTAGCTCGTCAATAAAAAATCAGCAATTAAAATATTCCATGCTTGTTATATGTGATTCAATCGAATCTATTGAATTGTTATTTAGATTGAAATGAATGAGATTGATAAGGAGTTGCTTAATGATGCTCGAACATGGACTTGTTTTGAGTGCCTATTTATTTTCTATCGGTATCTATGGATTGATCACAAGTCGAAATATGGTTAGAGCCCTTATGTGTCTTGAACTTATATTGAATGCAGTTAATATCAATTTTGTAACATTTTCTGATTTTTTTGATAATCGTCAATTAAGGGGAGATATTTTCTCCATTTTTGTTATAGCTATTGCAGCCGCTGAAGCAGCTATCGGACTGGCTATTGTTTCATCAATTTATCGTAATCGAAAATCAACTCGTATTAACCAATCGAATTTGTTGAATAAGTAGTATTAATCATAGGAATTCTAATATTCCTAAAGAAATTCGAATTAGCATGTTAGGTATAATCTTATCTGCAAAAACATAAGAAATCAAAGTATTTTGGCCCTTCCTTTTATAATAAACCAGTCCAGAAGTAAATTGATTCGAAAAATTCTGATAACTTGTTGATTTACCTGGTATCTAAATATAGGATTTCTTTAGAAGCTTACTAGGTCGAAAATTTATGACGTTCAAAAATGTATAGATCCAATGTCGCATTCAGTAAAGATTTATGATACATGTATAGGATGTACTCAATGTGTCCGAGCCTGCCCGACCGATGTATTAGAAATGATACCTTGGGACGGATGTAAAGCTAAACAAATTGCTTCTGCTCCAAGAACGGAAGACTGCGTTGGTTGTAAAAGATGTGAATCTGCCTGTCCAACGGATTTCTTGAGTGTTCGGGTTTATTTAGGGGCTGAAACAACTCGCAGTATGGGTCTAGCTTATTGATCCGTTCCAACAAACTCTACTTGAATCCATTTTATTTTTTTTACCGACAAAACCCGTGCTCAAGATATTTTGATTTTTGAGCACGGGTTTTTCTGGGCCAAATCTTGTCTTTACCACGAATTTTTTTCCTTGGTTAACAATAATTGTAGTTTTGCCAATATCTGCGGGTTCCTTAATTTTCTTTCTTCCCCATAGGGGAAATAGGGTCATTCGGTGGTATACTATATGTGTATGTATCTTAGAACTCCTTCTAACGGTCTATACATTCTGTTATCATTTCCAACCAGACGATCCATTAATCCAACTATTGGAGGATTATAAATGGATCCGTTTTTTTGATTTCCATTGGAGATTAGGAATAGATGGACTTTCTATAGGACCCATTTTACTAACGGGATTCATCACCACCTTAGCTACTTTATCGGCTTGGCCTCTTACTCGAGATTCTCGATTATTTCATTTCCTGATGTTAGCAATGTACAGTGGTCAAATAGGATCATTTTCTTCTCGCGACCTTTTACTTTTTTTCATC